TGTATATAACTTTGGATGACTTTTCTCTTCTATTTTTTTGTATTTCCTTAATTTATTTCCTTAATTGAATTTCGATTGATTAGGACAAAGTTCCTTAAAAACCTCTGCATTCTTTAAAATATCCTGAACAGTTTCTGTAGGTTGAGCCCCTTTTTCAAGGAAATATAAAATAGCAGGAACATTTAAATAAGTTTGATTCTTTATCGGATCATAAAAACCCACTTTCTGAATATCTTTTCCTTCTCTTCGGGATCGAACATCAATTGCAACGATTCGATAGACGGCTCATTGGGATAGATGTAAATGAACAACACCCCCCCTAGAAACGTATAGGAAGCTTTCTCCTCGTACGGCTCGAGAAAAATGATTGATTCGAAGTTTTGTCTCTCTATGGAATTCTATCTAAGAAATGACAACTGGATCCATAAAATGATCAAAGCAATTAAAGATGTAAGTCTTTTTTTCTTCGTTCTTCCTTAAAATGAAAAAGAAACCATTCGTACTCTCATAACTCAAGTTGGATAACTTTCAAACAGTTCAAAGGAAAATCTTTCGACAATTTCATTTATTGAGCGGTCTTTCCTCCTTTTTTGTTTGTCTCGTTTAAAATCGGATTCTTCAGTCTGATCCAGTTATTAAGACAATTAAAAAGGTGTTTCCTTGTTCTGGGATCCTTTATCTTTGTTTTATTTTAAATCATTGGGTTTAGACATTACTTCGGTGCTTTTTAATCCTTTCAAAATGGCAGCAACATACCCTTTTTGCGATTTCTATGAAAGAATCCTACAAGATGATGGATTTCCTCGTGAAACACTTTGGATCGAAAAAGTTTAATCAATTCCAATAAATTTTTTAATTTGAAACTTGCTCGAATTGGATTCTTTCGATTTCCATACCTAAGATATATTTACGAAGTTGTTTCAATTTTTTTATTGATTGGCATTAACCCTAGACCCTTGCCCCGAGAAATAAATTAATACTTTCTACTCGAGCTCCATCATGGACTATTTACATTCTCAGACAACAAAAAACGAGGGGTTCTAGTGAAACAGAACCAATGATGTCGAGCTAAGAGCACCTTCATTCCTACAAAAAATGGTGGATGTACAAATCCACAACGGATCGTGTCCTTCAAGTCGCACGTTGCTTTCTACCACATCGTTTCAAACGAAGTTTTACCATAACATTCCTCTAAGAACCGGTATGGAATTGATTCAATTATGGAATCATGAATAGTCATTGGTTGGACTGATGTATAAACACCATAATCTATAGAAAATACTATAGATTATGGTGGATAAAGATTTTTCTGAAGAAGTCTTAGTAAGACCCCATCGCTAATATTAATTTGTCTAACCTTATAATATTAATTAATAAATATATATGATAAATAATTTTTTTATAGAAATAATATTATATAAATAATAATAAATAAGACGAATAAACAATTTTTTTTTTATTCTGCATCTTCACGTGACTTATTAATAGGAGAGAAAGATTCAACTTCTAAGGAATGATTAAAACTATTTATCTTTCTAAATTTCGAATAAATTTAGAAAGTTCCCCTTTCGACATCATTATTCCAAGAAAATTTGATAGTTAAAAATAACTTTTGATCATCTTAGGAAAAAAGATAAGTCTTTTTTTTTTCATCTGATTGATAAAATCCAAAGAATGGGTAGGTTTTCGTATCTATCAATTCGATCAAATAGACTGAGCAATTGTCATCGTTTATAGATATTGAAATGAACGCCTTCCCATTACTGATTAACTCCTATCTACCCCATTCTATGGGACTGATGCAGCATAAATCAAAAGAAGGGGGCGCCCTAGTCTTTTTTATTTTTACGAAATGCAAGCTGTCTAGGCACAAAGCCAAACAAGTCCAGATTAAGTCCAGTTTTTGCTCCTTTTTTCTATTTTAGCCTACCTCATTGATTAAGAATTACTCATTGATTAAGAATTAAGAGACTTAGTGAATTTAATTATTACCAAAAACCTCCTCTTGGCGAAAAGTCAAGAAATCTACAAAAACGAAAATGGAATCTAATTAGGCTAATTTAGGAGGKAGAGAATACGTGATAGGGAATATGGATTCTTTCGCATCTTGATTCAGTTTTTGCAAAAAACAAAACGATTCATCGAAGAAAAAAATCAGAAACAACAATCACATTCCAGCTAACATTTCGATTTTAAACAGAACATTGTTAAAAAAGCTATCTATATTGTCTATCTATATTGTCAGAGAATATATATGTTCTGGGACGGAAGGATTCGAACCTCCGAATAGCGGGACCAAAACCCGTTGCCTTACCACTTGGCCACGCCCCATTTAGATTTTTATGCGATACTAATAAAGTATATTGCTGGTTTTGTTTGTTTGTCAACTCTAGCCCAAATATCTATAGAATAGATTAGATTGGTATTCGGATTTTTCTATGTTTTTGGTATGTGTAGATATAGAATTCAACTTAATTTATTGATCATTACATATAATTCA